ACAGCCTGTTCTTCTTGAATGCCCCGATTAAGAGCCAAAGAATTTCCTGCCGCTATCATATAATATTCATCTTGACTCGGTGATAAAAAAAGCATCTGTATCCGCGCTTTTTTTGATTTCTCAACGAGTTCATAAAACGGACTTTCTAACGACCCCCAATCACCAATCCTGGCATGAATTGATAAAGATCCAATAAGTCCAACATTGATTCCTTCAGACGTATCAATGGGGCAAATACGCCCATAGTGACTAGGATGGATATCTCGTATCCGAAAATTAGCAGTTCGCCCTGTTAATCCGCCAGGGCCCAAATAACTTAACTTTCTCCCATGAACGATTTGTGTCAATGGATTAGTTCGATCCAAAACTTGAGATAATGGGTGTAATCCGAAAAAGGATTCATAAGTAGTTGTTAACGGAGTTGAAGTGACCAAATTCTGAGGAGTAGGTATCAATTTATGCCTAATTGCTCCGCCTATAGTTCCCTTAACTACATTTTCTAAACGAGCCAGAGCCAACCCGAGCTGGTCTTGTAAAAGATCCGCTACAGAGCGAATACGTTTATTTTTCAAATGATTCATATCATCAAGTGTACCCATTCCAAATTTCATCCCAATCAAATGATCGGCAGCTGCTAATATATCTCGTGGTAACAAAAATATATTGTTCTGAGGTATATTAAGATTCAGTCTCCAGTTAATATTTCGGCGACCAATCCTTCCCAATTCACACCTTTGGTGAAAGAATTTTTTTTGTAATTCCTTACATAAGGATTCAGAAAATATTGGATCCCCACCTACACAAGAAAATTGTTGATAAAACTCCAAAATAGCATTTTCTTTTGACCCAATTTTTTTTTTCTCCTTATCGGTCAAGAAAGATAATAAAATTTCAGGGTAGCAAACATTCTCGAGAATTTCTCTTAGATTCGAACCCATAGCTGATAATAGAACTAGAATAGATATTTTCTGTTTCCTACTCACACGAGCCCATATTCTTGCTTTTTTATCAATCTCTAATTCTAGCCTGCCCCCCCAATCTGATATTATGGTGCCGGTATAGACCGAAATCCCGTTATGATCCAATTCTGACTGGTAATAGATACCAGGACTTTGTAATATTTGATTGATCACAATTCTGTATATTCCGTTTACTATAGAAGTTCCAAGGGAATTCATTAAAGGAATGTTTCCAATAAAAATTCTTTGTTCTTGCATATTCCTACAGGTTTTCCAAATTAATCCCGCGGATACATATAATTCAGAAGAGTATGTAAGTGATTCATAGACAGCATCCCGTTCTTTTATCAGAGGTTCTACCAATTGATATGTTTCCACAAATAATTGAAATTCAATTTCGTGATCTATATCTTCAATTTTTGGAAATTTAGAAAGTTCTTCTATTAAACCCTGATCAATAAACCGATAAAACCCTTCAAATTGTATCTGATTCAATCCGGGTATTGTAGATGTTCCCTCTTTTCCATCCCCGAGCATCTTTTTTGAATTTCCCATTTATCCGTTTATTGAAAAAATCCCATCCCATTTCTCATTCTTCACCGAATCATATCCATAGAATTCGATCTAGCAATAATGGAATTTCTATTCTGTTTACTGAATCACATGAAATTTTATCCAACTCCAAGATATAGGGAATGTATGAAATACGTATGAACGGAGACTAGATTCAATTGGAATTTTTTTATAAGAAAGAGTTCAGAATTGAGAAATACCACTGGAACTTATGGAGTTTTGTAAAGACTAGAGAAAAAAAAGTAATTTCATTTTCACCTATGATATTACATATTCCAATTCGATTGCATACCATTAAAAACTTTATTCATGATTGGATCTGTTCGAGCAGATAAACATATAATAAATAGAAAACTTTTTTTTAACCACTTTACTTTTTCATGTATTTGTATTTCATTGCTCAAAAAAATATTTGCAGAAAAAAGATGGATTTTGCCCTATTTTGAATAGAATATTTAGAATATCATTGAATTGAAGTAGGTAAGAAAACGTGTGTTTTTTTATTTATTAATTTTTCGTTTTATTAAAATAAAAAAGAATGCACAGATATATATATGTCTCTTTTTCTTCTTTTATTGTGGTACAGTTCTATTTGGGACAGCACATGCTGTGCTCTACCAAAAATTCAATTTTTTCTTCAATGTATTCAATGAAAAATGAAAATACAAAAGTTGATTGCGAATTACTCCTCAAAAGCATCCCTAATACCCCATTATAGAGCTATAGCTCTATAAACAACATAACGTATGTTCTGATTCTGGGGTTTACATATACTCATCATTACGGTTATAATTGAAATTGAAGAAGATTTCTTTTTAATTGAAAAAATTCAATATAGATTAGTTATAAATCTATTGCTAAGGATTTTCTTATATTATTAGAAATAAAAAAATGTAGATTTTAATTCAAAAATGGTCATGAATTTATAGTCAATAGTTAATGGTTCTGATTTGTACGAGATTCTATATTTTGTGACTGAAAATCTCTATTTTTTTTCGGAGTTAAAAAAAAAAAAGATAAAATTTGAATCTAGTTTCTATCGTTTTGGCGGCATGGCCGAGTGGTAAGGCGGGGGACTGCAAATCCTTTTTCCCCAGTTCAAATCCGGGTGCCGCCTCAACAACAGACTTGAAATCTCCTGTTATAAAACTATAACAAACGTAGGAAAAGACTCTTGATACTTTCTTTTCGTGATTCTAAGCCCCTGGCTCTCGAGGTTCTATTCTCTAACCTAAAGTTTTGCCTATCAAATTCGAGGAAAACTTAAAGGAATGGAGGGAAATCCGTTAGATTGGATAGCTAGAGAGGGAATTAAATTAATAGTTTTGGAAAGGACCTAAGATACTTTGGATACAGACTCGTGAAAGTCTCAGAATGCTCAGACATTCAATCAATATTAGATTAGATGAAGAATTGCCTTTCGTTTTACTTTCAAAAATATTCCTTGGATACTTCTAAAAGTGTCTGTTTACTTGTGTTTACATCTTGTCGATTGTACTAGAAATTCTATAATTAAGAATAACGCATTATAAGATAAGTGGATTTTTTGGAGTAGTTCATCAATGGTGACCAAATACCTCTCCCTTTTTTTGACTCTGCACCAGTGATTTCACTATTATTAGTGAACAATAATGGAAAAGTTTCTTCATATTCATAGAAATAGGGGACAGAATTAACATGGATATAGTAAGTCTCGCATGGGCTGGTTTAATGGTAGTTTTTACATTTTCCCTCTCTCTCGTAGTGTGGGGAAGAAGTGGACTCTAGAAGTACGCCTAATTGCGATAATAATCAAACTCTATCAACCTGTATCAATTGTTTTAGTTTTCTAGACGGGCCGGCAATTTTTTTAAGATTTTTTTTTAGAAATTGGATTTATGTTTTGTTTTATTGACTCATTTTATATTTTTATATCAGGGTTTACACCGTTAACCATTCATGGGGTAACCCCTTTTCGAAATCTCAAGAAGTTTCCATCGAATTCGGATTATCCGTATTAAATGGATCAAACAAACAAATGAAATTGAGAAAGTATGTACATACATTTCATATTCTATTTAATTTATATTTACATTTATAAAGAAAAAAAGAGATATGGGTGGATTCCTTTATATTAAGATATTTCACTTGTATCTTTATACATTACAATAACCATAATGGCTAGTATGGTAGAAAGAGATCTCTTTCTACCATACTGGCGGGCCCCTTAGGGTACTACTGAGTCTAATGCATTCCTTTCATTTAAGACGAGAAATTGAAATCCTTTTTTTTCATTGATAGTAAAATTCTATTCAAATTAATTATTTTGACTAACCGTTTTTACGTAAATTATAAGCAAAAAAGCAGTAGGAACGAGAATGAAGAGTGCAGTAGCAATAAATGCAAGAATATTGACTTCCATAATTTAATCGTTTATTAGTTATTATTTTTTTCTTTGGAATATCTCGGGATTTAATCCCATAGAGATGAGAAATCTTTCGCTTGTAAACTCACTCAGATGAATTAGATTTCGATGATATCGAATGAAAGAAATATCATGAATAACAATATCGGAGCTATAAAATCGATTCATCGTCAAGAATTTAATAGTATAACATAGGAAGATCTTTTATCCACACCGAATACATAATGAGATTCCTGATCCAATAAAAAAATATTTATTTATGATTCTTTTTCCCCGCTTTCTTTTCTACAACCTAGTACTTTCCTTGTACAATCATCTGATGAAATATCATAAAAAACCTTTTCTACTTCGATTGTTTAGAAAAAGAGTTTCTAAAGAAACTTAAATAAACAATAGAAATCAAATAGAGAAAACAAGTACGAAGTTCAATTTGAACTTTAAAAAATTTTGTAAGGGTCTATGATCTTTTTGGAAAACAAGGGGAATGTGATAAAGACGAGTTCCAGTAAAAAAACTAAAATATTCCAAAAAATGAACTAGTTAAATTTTCTTACGAGTTTTTCTTCGACATCGACTCTAATCTTTAAAAAGAGCATATTCATTAGGGAAGACTAATTTTATCTTTATTTTTTAAATATCCTCTTTGCTTGGTTAGATTCGAACTATTTTCACTTCCTGGACTTCATAGAAAGAAAAGTATATATAGGTATTCTTGGCAAACGTATTATACGCTATCCTATTTCATTTTCCTACACGAGTTAATGGGAGATTAATTGACAAAAACCGGAAACCCCGTACAGTATCTCTTTCTTGAAGTGTTGAATGCTCTCAATAATTAGAATTAGACTCATTTACATATGCCTCTCTACCATCAATTGGTACTATGGAAATCCCCCTTTCTTTTGCTTGATGAAAAAAGAAAAATAAAACAAAAAGATAAACGAAACCATTTTGATCCCCTTGCCCAGAAACAAAAAGGGGAGTTTATGTCTTTTTTTTTTTTTTTAATCCGCCGGGACTGACGGGGCTCGAACCCGCAGCTTCCGCCTTGACAGGGCGGTGCT